CTCTCCCTTGGCTTTGTTATCAGCCCGGTTATAATAAGGAGATAGTGCGCACTGAACACATGTCATATCGGATTTGACTAAGAGTACACTCCCACTCCTGAACTCTTGAACTAAAGGAATGCTACCAGCAATTAGTAAAGTTATAAGGTAGTGGGATATCTTGAATATGGATCGAGCTTACTTTATAGTAGACAGTAGACCGCCCTTGGCCCTATGGTTGAGCCTGCCCTCTTTCATCTATCAGGACGTCAAGTAGCGCACGCATTCCTAAGTGAAAGGTCGGATTCCTTCATTTTTGTCTATCAGATTCGGGAAAGAGCGCAGACCGCGTTAGAGGGTGAAGGACTTCAATGCGCAGCGAGAGATGGACCGAGATAGGAGCCGGAATGGTAATAGGCAGGCCTCTTGTAGTAAGACAGATATGCATGCGGTAGAACTGTTGACAGAGTGGTCCAGCTCCGACCTTTAGGGCTGAGTAGCGCCTTTCAAGGTCCTATTTCTGCACGAATCCAGGAGAACAATATGATGTGACGAATCGAGCCCTTATATCAATACCGCTTCTTGCCCCTTGTTTCGGTGATCAACGACCCTGTAACGGCGAGAGGAGGTCCCGCCCAAAGGAATAGTTGCTAACAACTTTGATCGTGTTTGCTCCTAAGTCTATCCGCTTTTGAAATTCAATAATATTATAGGTTTATGAGTCACATAAAGCTATAATATCTCGGGGTCCCTTCCTAATCGAGAACTTGAGGGGTCAATTTGGCTAATTGATCCTTCTATATAAAGATATGTTTTTTGTGCGCCTTCCCCAGACCTTTTGAATAAGCTACTGCTGCGGGTGCTACGGACTCAACGGACTTGGATGTGGAGGCGGACGTGGACCCGGCTTTTGAATGATCAGATTGCTGGATGTGAAACCTTATCTGCAGGGCGGTCTACGAAGACAAATAAATAATACGAATAGTACTTGGGAGGTGGAAGCGGGGAATCGGACTCTGTGCCCCCGATTGACTCGTATTAGTCTTAAGGTTGGCCACGCTTAAAGATTGGTGCCTCCCCACTGGCTAATAGTGATGACAGAAACAGTCAAGCTTGCTAGCAATACCGCTTAGGCCTCATCTCCTTCTGAAGCATATCCACTTCGTGGGATTCCCGATGTAGTGGGCTTAGCCCCAAAGAGGCAAGATTACTTACTTATGTATGACTGACTTATATATGTTGTTAAATGTAATTTACATTCTTTTTTTCATACTTTTGCACTCTCGCTCGAGGAAACAGAGTGGATGAAGGGATAGGCTAAGTGTACTAGCTTGGCAAACCGGAGTTATGTGTCCTCCTCGGAGAGGGAGAGGCCGGTAACCGATTTCTAAGAAGTGCCCTTCTCCGAACAAAAGATTGAAGTTCAGCAGCAACCTTTTTTGGGGGGGCGTCTATCTTTTTAAAGAAAGAGCGGGATTGTCAAGCCATGGAGGAAGCTTCCCAGGGCTTAGCTTTACTTACTGGTGGTGTGAAATCCCTCAATCAGGGGGGGCTACTAAGATAAAGAAAGGGATGGTTTCTGGTTAGCAGAACTAGATACTAGGAAGTAGGCCCTCCATTCCCACCTCTAGCTGCTGGGAAATACGCCCTTCTCTCGGTAAATTGAGCCCCTTAAGAGTCAAACTCAATTCTAGCAGCTACATAGCGGCAAACGGTGACTCCGGAGGTAGCGACAGAGCTAGGCATCAAAAGCGGGGGAAAGCGGCATAGGCTTAGTTCTTTTTAGTAGCCCCACCTAGCCTAGGTAGGCCTCACAAGAGGGAGCATTCCGAAGCATCGTTCGATGCCCAACGACACCAATATAGAGATCACTTGACAGAATAAGAGCGGGAGACGGACTTCCACTATTTCTAAGGGCGACAGGAGTCAACCCTGTAGTATTGGTTTAACGATTATGTCAAGTCTCCCCAGCTGCTCACTTGGCTTCGGATGATCAGACCTGTCTTGGACGTGGAACCCCTGAATTGAGGACTTGTGGAGACGCGGAATATCAGACTTAGGCTCAAACGGAAGCCCCGGAAGCACAGGAAAATAAGGAACTGTATATATATGTTTGATTTGCCAGCCTTGGCCTAGAGCAATGAAGAGGACTGTTCGTATAGTATTTGACAACCGGCTCATAAGCATGCCATTAAACGCTAAGAAAACAGCCTTCTCGTGAAAGTCCCTCAGTGGATTAATTGTTTGTTATCTTTCCGATTTCAGTTCTCTTGTCAAGGAAAGAAAGACTAAGTAAAGGCAGACAACGAGGCGAAGATAGCAGACTTGCCTCGAGACAGGAACATAGCATAGGGACATTGCTCCGGACTAGTTAAGTAGTTGGTTGCAAAAAGCTCCTCCGCTTGGCGAGCTCCTCTTTGGTTCCATCTGTCCACATTCTTCCCTTCCATCCAGGGCTTGATTGTTCCGTGTAGTCGATTCGCTCAGTACCCTCCATGAACAGAGTCCAAGAGAGAGACAA